TGCCTATGATGTAGCACCGGGCGGGCTATTAGCTAGTGTATATCATCTTACGAGAATAGAGTATGGTATAGATCAACCAGAAGAAGTATGTATAAAAGTATTTGCTCCAAGGAGGAATCCTAGAATTCCGTCTGTTTTCTGGGTTTGGAAAAGTGCGGATTTTCAAGAAAGAGAATCTTATGATATGTTGGGAATCTCTTATGATAATCATCCACGTCTGAAACGTATCTTAATGCCGAAAAGTTGGATAGGGTGGCCCTTACGTAAGGATTATATTGCCCCCAATTTTTATGAAATACAAGATGCTTATTGAATAATAAGAAACCAATCTTCAATGGTATAACTCCAGATAGTAAAAGAATATTTGTTTGTTCTCTTATAGATCCAGAGAGTTATTGAAATTTCATTTATATTATTATGGCTATATAGACTAAAAAAAGACAATTAGGGGATTCGTTGGATTCTCAATTTGGAAGATATTTATTTCCTACGAGTCGAGCTAATGCTAATAGGATAAACTAAACCAGTTCGGTGTCATAAACTTTGTACCGCGCACATAGCTTAGATGAGCTATAGAAAGTAACTTAAAAGGAAAGAAATGCAGAAATAGAATATGATATGAAAGAAAAAAAAAAAAGAAATACAAAGGGGATCGGAGTCTGTTTCTACTCCACAAAGGGGATCGGAGTCTGTTTCTACTCCATCTGAAAGAAATCTTGAATATTCCCACCCTTCAACCCCACTATACTTTATAAGTCTTTTAACCAACTGATTGAACTTTTCGAATCTCTATGACGTATTAACATTCTTTTTGACCGAGAGGAGACACACTCTGAACAAATAAAAAAAAGAGAATCGAATTTTGTTCTTTTCCATATTTTACACTTTAGAATATATATTCTTTACTCATTCATATTAGAATATATATTCTTTACTCATATAAAAGGACGGGACTCTATATCCAGACACCTAGATAAATATGTATACTCTATAATGAATATACATATAATAAATATATATTATATGTATGTTGGTCTATAGCAATTAATTTAATTAAGTTTAAGTTGTAAATTATAGATATAGATACTCATAAACAAATTAATCATGTGCCGAGAACCAGATTTGAACTGGTGACACGAGGATTTTCAGTCCTCTGCTCTACCAGCTGAGCTATCCCGACCATTTCCGAACCATTTCCGATACACCATCTTCGTCATTTTACTAAACGACTTAGGTCTATGTCAATTTAAAAACGAGGATTTCGTACGTTTCTAATGTATGTGTATCATATCTATCACAACACTTGTGAAAAACAAAAAAGGCAACCCAGATACATTTGTGAAAGAATCAAATGAACGAAAAAGATAAAGAATTTTTTTCTAAGATATATAGAGTCCCACGGATCTTTTTGGGGATAGAGGGACTTGAACCCTCACGATTTCTAAAGTCGACGGATTTTCCTCTTACTATAAATTTCCTTGTTGTCGATATTGACATGTAGAATGGGACTCTATCTTTATTCTCGTCCGATTAATCAGTTATCTATCAGACTATGGAGTACGTTATTTATTTGATCAATTGATTTGATCAATTAATATTCGATCCTTTCTTCAACTTAGAATTGATTCAGAACAACTTTTTTATAAAAAAATGAAAAAAAAAAGATACAGAAAAAATATAGATACAGGTTTGGGTCGCTCGTCATTAATTATTTGTATTTGAGATAGTATTTCAGTACGTGGATCTATGTATATTAGTGTTATCTTTTATTTTATCACTTTATCTTTTCTGGAGTTTTAATAGAAGGATTCCTTTATGCAACGCAATCAACTCCATTTGTTAGAACAGCTTCCGTTGAGTCTCTGCACCTATCCTTTATTTATTCTGATTCTGTCTTTATGAACCTTTGTTGTTTTTTTGTTTTCGAAAAACAGGATTTGGCTCAGGATTGCCCATTTTTTATTCCAGGGTTTCTCTGAATTTGAAAGTTATCACTTAGTAAGTTTCCATACCAAGGCTCAATCCAATTAAGTCCGTAGCGTCTACCAATTTCGCCATATCCCCCCCCTCTTTATTTGTTTTGAGATTAAAATCTTATTATTATGTCATGCCCTTTTTTTCTTTCATTTTTCTTCTACCGGAACTGTAGAATTCATTAAATACTGATTCCTGTAAAAGTCTTTCTTTCCTCTTATTTTCCTCTTTTTTTATTGGATTTCTTATCTATTCTCTTTCATCTCTATCGTAGAACCATATTTGGTCTAATCAGAAATGATAGAATCATTTCTGTATCCACAATTCAATATGGATGTATATATATAGCATATTTTTTCTATATTATACCATATTTTTCCTATATGCCTCTCCTTCTATCATTTTGATCATGCAATTTGGAATACTCGAAGGGTCAATTCTTTTCTTTTAATTCTTTATCTTTTACATTATATATATATATTATTTCTTTTCTACATTCATATTAATTCTGAATAACTAAGAATGGAATGAAAAGTTAATAGCTAAGATTCTTGCAGTTTACTAAATTCCTATAGATGTACAATTTATGTTATGCGAGCCCGCTTAGCTCAGAGGTTAGAGCATCGCATTTGTAATGCGATGGTCATCGGTTCGACTCCGATAGCTGGCTTTTTTCTATTTGTTTGAGTTTTTACGTGATTGATAATGTCTTTTTTAAATTAAAGTGAAAAGACTTCTTTCTTTTTTTCCAAAGGTTACCGATTATTATGTCGTAGGAATGTAAAGTTCTAAAGAATTGTTAGAGTAGTTAAATCTCCGCAAAACAAATCAAGAAAAAGAAAAGGACCCTTCTCTTTTCCTATATACATTCTTTGTGTATATATAAGGTATATATAAGGTATATATAAGAAAGTTCGAATATTAATACAATCCATCTCAGTATTCTTTATAGTATAATTCGAATACTTCAGTAGATTTGACTTCATTTATTATATTTATCCTTTAGTTCTAGTTCAGTTTGAATTTAGGTTTATGTAATTTTAATAAAATAGGGCAAATTAGGAGTATTTATGTCACGTTACCGAGGACCTCGTTTCAAAAAAATACGCCGTTTGGGGGCTTTACCGGGATTAACTAGTAAAAGTCCTATAGCCAGGAGTGCTTTTTCGCGCTCTGGTAAAAAATCTCAATATTGTATTCGTTTAGAAGAAAAACAAAAATTGCGCTTTCATTATGGTCTTACAGAACGACAATTACTGAAATACGTTCGTATCGCCGCAAAAGCCAAAGGACCGAAGGGTCGGGTTTTACTACAATTACTTGAAATGCGTTTGGATAATATCCTTTTTCGATTAGGTATGGCGTCAACTATTCCTCAAGCCCGCCAATTAGTTAATCATAGACATATTTTAGTTAATGGTCGTATAGTCGATATACCAAGTTATCGCTGCAAACCCCAAGATCTTATTACAGTGAAGGATGAACAAAAATCGAAAGATATGATTCAAAATTCTTTTGATTCATTCTCCCAGGAGAAATTGCCAAAACATTTGACTCTTCACCCATTCCAATATAAAGGATTGGTCAATCAAATAATAGATAGTCAATGGGTTGGTTTGCAAATAAATGAATTGCTAGTCGTAGAATATTATTCTCGTCAGACTTAAACCTAACTAAAAAAAGAGGGGTTGTTCGGACAATTTTGCCCCAATCACCCAAGTCATAAGTAAAGAAATCTTAAAGTAAGGGGTTGATCGGAGGATTATCCCCCATTGATATATCATAGAATGATATGGGTATTTTCATCCCTTGCCTAGTCTTTCCAGAGAAATTCGGGATAAAGAATCCATATCAAGGAAAGGTTCTTGGAATAAAGGTATCCGTTATTATGTGATTTGATACATTGTGGTCAGTCACATTGAGAATTTTGATGAAGGTACGGAAAGAGAGGGATTCGAACCCTCGGTAAACAAAAGCCTACATAGCAGTTCCAATGCTACGCCTTGAACCACTCGGCCATCTCTCCTACATAATGATTATGGCCCAGAAAGCGAGTGAATCGCGAGTCATTTCTATTAGATTAGATGTTGGATAGGTACAGTACGCCCTATTCATTCTAACTAGAAAAAACTCTAAAAATAGAATAGAAACCTTTTAATCAAAACAAAAAAACATTATCTTTATACTCCCAAGGAAATGCTTTTTTGTTGTTTTTATGAAAAACTTTTTCATAAAAACAATACAATATAGATATATATCTATCAATAAAGATATATATCTATTCATGTCATGTTTGCGAAGATGGCCTTCCTCTCTTTTTCTGATATCTATACTGGCTTAAATCAAGGGATTGGAACAAATCGAACGGGCGGTCTATCTATCTTTTTTTTTATGAGTTAAGTCCATTTTTATGTTATTTCGTACTCTACAATTACTTTTTTGTGGGATCGTTTTCTCCCGAGAAGTAATTAAAAGGAATTAAAAAGTGGATTGCTACCTATGCCTAGATCGCGGATAACTGGAAATTTTATTGATAAGACCTTTTCAATTGTAGCCAATATATTATTACGAATAATTCCGACAACTTCAGGAGAAAAAGAGGCATTTACCTATTACCGAGATGGTGTGATTTGATTTTTTTTTTATTGACCACTGTCAAGTCTTAAGAGAAAGGCACATTGGCCGGGATAAAAAGATTTGAAAGAGCTCTACGCTTGTTGAAGGTGAAGTTTCTAAAAAAACAATTCCTTCTGTCGTGTATCCTCTCGATTAATGCAACCTCAAATGCTTCAATTGTCGATTAGAGCATTGAGCGAAAGGTTACGCCTATGGCTTGGGTTATGTATTTCCAATTAACCCTACTCCTACTTTATTAGTACCAATAGGCGGCATAAAGGAAGAAAAGAAGCACTACGCTTAGGAATCAACAAAACGAAACCTTTGTTAGAAATTATCCCTTTTCCTTATTGGGATCGGGACTAAGAAGAATGGTTGGGACAACGAATATCCATCTCATTCGTACTTTGGATACCCGTATAGCCATCGAAGACTGTTGAAGTGACTAATTTCTAGAAATTTAAGGGGCGTTGAGGACAAAGAAATTGTTGGAGTTAACTTAACATTTTTATCTAGTACCAACATGCTTGATGTTAAGACAAGACCTTTTGCCGGAAGGTTGGCTAGAAATTTCTTGTAAAAACACTAGTCCCATTCAGTTCATAATGAGAATATTTCACTCTTTTTTCCTTTTTGGTATTAGGCTAGTCTCATTATGCACATAAAGGAGGAGCCGTATGAGATGAAAATCTCATGTACGGTTCTGGAACGGAGATTCTTTGAATCGAATGACGACCGTAACGGATGTCTGCTCAATCCGAAGGAAATTACGCGGAAGCTTTACAGAATTATTATGAAGCTATGCGACTAGAAATTGATCCCTATGATCGAAGTTATATACTCTATAATATAGGCCTTATTCACACAAGTAATGGAGAACACACAAAAGCCTTGGAATATTATTTTCGGGCACTAGAGCGAAACCCCTTCTTACCACAAGCTTTTAATAATATGGCCGTGATCTGTCATTACGTGCGACTATCTCTACTATAGAAAGAACAGAAAGAGAAAAAAAATCTACTAGTCAAAAAAAGAGGCTTTCTACAAAAAAGAGGCTTTCTACATATGCATCGTCCAAAACAACGATTTTTATCAGCTGTAGAAAAAAAAGAAACTTCATAGAAATCTAAATATGAAGAAAGATGCCGCGATACTTTATTCTATGGATAAAGGATCTAATTGATAGAGGAAGCACCGTAAAGATCAATTAGCGAGATTTTTGGTCGATACAATAAGAACTGCTTACCTATGTCATAATATGAGACAAAAGTTCGGAATCCACTTATGTAACGGAGTTGGCCCCCTGAAAGATTAAGCAGCGGTGTAGCATCAGATCCCAAAGATAGTAAGTCTTTTCTTTCTTATGAGGGAAGGTCTTTTTCAAAAATTCTATAGAAATTGATATATGAAATCGAGATAGTTACCTTTCAAAAAATTCGAATGAAAATAAAAAAATTTCGAATGATAGTAGAACGCCTATGCGTTATTCTGCTGAAGGTGGGAGAAAAGATAAAACGGATTATTAAGCAAATAATAATTCAAGTTTGAAACTCATGTAATTAACTTCTTTTGATTAACTAAAAAAAGGGACATCAAAAGAGTTGACTGCTGAGCCGTATGAGGTAGGAAACCCTCAAGTACGGTTCTAAGGGAAGGAATTGACTGGCCTATTCCGACCGAGGAGAACAGGCCATTCAACAGGGAGATTCTGAAGTTGCGGAAGCTTGGTTCGATCAAGCCGCAGAGTATTGGAAACAAGCTATAGCACTTACTCCTGGAAATTATATTGAAGCGCAGAATTGGTTGAAGATCACAAGACATTTTGAATAAAATATTCGAATAAGATAAGAGCATTCCCTTTCTATTTCTTTATTTTTTTGCTAATTATTATTAATTATTTAATTATTATTAATTATTATAATTTTAATTATTATAATTAATTATTATATTTTAATTATTAATTATTATATTTTAATTATTATATATATATATATATTAATTAATTAATATATATATAATATTCAATTTTTTTATTGAATATTTTTCGATTTTAGAATATTCAATAAGTTTGAGTATTTGTTAGATTTTGATATTGCTTATCATTCTATGATATTGCTTATCATTTTATGATATTGCTTATCATTCTATGATATAGCTTATCATTTTATAATGTATATTTAGATAATGTAATGAATTTCGGTAATGAATTTCGTCTAATTTATTGTTTGTTGTCCCCATTAATTAAATAAAACGAATCATTTGTATGGGAAAACACAATTAAAGAATTTTATGAATTTCATTATACCCCTTCTAAGATTGTTCCGTTTGTCTGGTATTTCATAGGAATAAAATGAAAACAAAAGGAAAGGATACATAGATGCAGACAATAGAAAGTAGAAAATAGAGATTTTCTTTCATTTTAGAGATTTTTTTCTGTTACTGTTATTAAAACGAATAAAAGGTGATACTATATGAATACCTAAATTTCAATACGCAGACGTATTTTAGTAATGAATAATGACTTCTCGTCTGATTTGGAATAGAGTAATTAGAATAGTAATATGTTCTATGTAAATGGCCCCATCTAGGAACTTTGAATTAAGATAGGAATACACTCGGTTGCACAAAAAAATTGTTTGTGCATCCATATCCATTCGAAGCTCGGAAAGGTCCGGTCTGTCCGTTGAGCGCCCCGTGGCTATGTCATTTGGAAAGGTCTGTCCATTGAGCGCCTGGGGGCTATGTCATAATATAAATCCGAACACTTGCCCCGGATTTCTTTCCAGATCATAGTTGCTATAGTGAATAACTAACGAAACTAGATAGATGGGAGATAGAAGAAAAAGAAACTATTTCTAAACATCTCTCATAGGTTCACTAATCACTTGACTGTTGCTGTTGGCGGGTCTC